GTTGATCATTTTTAACGTCTCTAATTCAAAACCGAACATGAAATTTTTCTTTCATTCGGCTCCTTTATGGAAGATCGATGTATTCCCAGAAATAAAATGACATCCATAACATCTATGTCAGCTTTTTTATCTGAATTCATTCAAATCTACTCGCTTTCTAGATGATCCCTCTAGAGGAGGAGAATTATATCAACTCTGTCTAGTTTCTTCGTTCCCTATTTCTACTCACAGGATCCTGAGGAAAAGAATTTGGTTTCCACCGAGCGGAAACAATATGCCGATGGTTCTAGTAAACCAAAACCACCGTTTTCTAGCTAAAAGCTTCAATCTCCCTTTTACAACACAAAAATTGAAGATCTAGTTACGATTGGAAATAAACTTTTGTATCTTTATCCATGTATCCTTGACTCATACTCATTCAATTGGAAGAGTTGATCCAATGCAAAAGCAAAAAAATTATGCTTCACGATTCCATAATCCAATTTTATCTTTATTCAATTTATAATTGACCTTTGGATACAAATCGTGAGAATGTATATTCTTCCTCAAATATGCCATTGAGAGGTAAAGGATTAAACCTTTTTAAGAAATAAAGTTTTGATTCGGAATATGAAAAAACCGAAAGACCCCTTAACTATTTAAGTTGTTAATAGAACGAATCACACTTTTACCACTAAACTATACCCGCTACAATTTATATATTGTATATAAATGGAGGAACATTTGTCGAACAAAGAGATGAGATACAATCAAGATAGCATCAGAATCATGAAAATGCTAGTGTTTACGTGTATTTTGCCCCCCGGAAACTTGATAAAAAAAAATAGGCGAATAGCAAAAAGCTTATCTTATTTAAATAAGATAAAAAGTTATAATTATAATTATAATTATACTTTTCGTTTGCTGGGAAGTCATTACTGAGAGTCCCGGTCCGAAGGAGTCATTGAAGCCGGATCATCCAAATGATCAATTCTGTATACACAGTTCTTTTCGACTTTCCTTTAAACTGTCAGATCTTATGAATTTAGGTCAATTGATCTCAAGTGTTCAAATAAAGCTTGTTCTTTTAATTGAACAAGTACAAGTAAATGATCTATTTATAATTGATTATAAATAATCAATATGAAAAATATGTATGTTTATATAGTTGAGGTTATTTTTTATTTAATATATGTATGTGTATGTGTTTTTTTAGTCCACTTTTTTCAGTAAGTAAATTTTTATTTATAATTTATAAAAGAATAAAAAAAAGAACATTAAGAAGAAAATATACAATATTTATTATTAATAATAAGAAATGATGAAACTTCCATCATAGGAATGGGGATGGAAATTGCCCTTGTTGCTTCTTTAATAACAAGTATTTATGATTTGATATCAAATCATAATTGAATTGGTTGATCCATGAATGATTGATTCATTGAAACTAAAAATAAGTAATGGCCCGGCCAGTACTCCAGTACTTAAATTGGGCCGGGGGAATAAATCTTTTGTACAAAATAAAATCAATAAGGCATTTTTTCTATTGGTGATATCTCTTTCGAATCATTATATAAATTGAATTGCGGATCAAATTTTTAAATATCTTTAAATATTTTAATATATATTTATATATATAATTATAGAATTTATATAATTAATTCTCTTTTTTTTTATATTGGTTATATGTTATTTTTCTATCCTTCTAATAAGGAAAGAAAACTGGGGTTTTTTTGATCAATCTTTACTTCAACTTCACGTGTCACATCACATAAAAAATTTTTCAAATTGGAATTTGGAGAGATGGCTGAGTGGACTAAAGCGTCGGATTGCTAATCCGTTGTACGAATTATTTGTACCGAGGGTTCGAATCCCTCTCTCTCCGCTCTATCTAATCACTTGAAACTTTAAAATTCGAAAAAATATCAATCAATCCCTTATATTTTATCATCAAAAAAATAAGAAAAAAGAAAGGAAAAACAAAAAAGATCTTATGGTTATTCCTCACGTCCAGGATTGCGCCCTGGATCATTAGATAAGAATCCGAAAATGAAGAGAGAAACAAAGAATATCACTACTGTATAAACGAAGAGTTTGAGAGTAAGCATTACACAATCTCCAAGATTTTTTTTTATGGGAATGGATTACCTAATTTTTTTGGACCACATATGCTATTTTAACATGACACCTCACAATCACAATAAAAAAAAATTTTCACTAATTTATTTGTAATAAGATTCTGAGTCCTTCGTTAGAAAAATTTTCTTGTTACCCCCACAATTACAATTAGGTATTGTGGAAGACCTAATAAAGTCTTTGTTCACTGGAAGGTTAGAGTTAGAACAAGGAAATAAATGGATTCAAATTAATTACTATGGTTATTCAATATAAAAAATTTCTATTTTTTGAATCGAGGGTTCATAATGTAAGACTATCCAATCCTATTAATTTTTTTGATCAAAAAAATCATGAATTTAGGAAAGTATTAAAGATTTCAGCGAAAACTTACAGCGGCTTGCCAAACAAAGGCTAAGAGAAAAAAGAATAAAGGTATGATGGGCATAACGTCTACGATTGGATTGAAAAAGGCATAAGCCTCGGGCAATTTGGCGAAGAAAAAACTACTTGAATAAAGGGCATAATTAAGACAGATACAGATTAAACTAAAGATATTAAGCATAACAAAAATTTGGTTCTTGTAGATTAGATAATTTGATTTTGATTGAGTTACTTTATATAATATAAGGTAAAAATAAAAAGGGGCAGGTCAAAAAAATCCCCTTTTTCTATTCTTAAACGAGAATACAAGGAATTATACTTTCATACAATATTTTAATTTCATTTTATGTAATGATCAATAAATTTTTGATTATTCTATATCGACATGTGTCATGTCGAATCCTAGCAACAAGATTTCCCGTATGTATCTTATTTAGGTTGGGCTGGAATTGACGAATAACCAAAACTAATAATAGTCTTTATAAGTGTCGAATAGAAATCTAAATGGGGCGTGGCCAAGCGGTAAGGCAACGGGTTTTGGTCCCGTTACTCGGAGGTTCGAATCCTTCCGTCCCAGATCGTTTCAATCAGAAACGACAAATGGAATCACATTGTATCCGACAGTAAACATAAAATTGTTAAAGAAAAAGAAAATCTTTATAAATATAAATGAATAAATGAACGAACAAGTCTATATATTATGTATTGTTATTGTCCTATTTTAGTAAAAATCATTCGGTTAAGTGAAAAAGAATCCGAAATTCCTTAAATATCCATAATTACTTATGGATTACTTACGGGAAAAATATTGTATATGATAGATACGAAAAAATAAGAATAAGAGGAGTATGATTTTATCTTTTCAGATGAAAGAATAACGACCTTAATCTTACCTTACACGATACCTTTTCTATTCCATGCCCATGAAAGCCAATAAACTTTATTCCCAATCTATCTATGTTTTAAATTAAACAATTTATAATTCAATTGAACATGATGAAAATTTGTACCTCTTTAGTGAATGAGATATCTGCTAAAAATTTGGAGTTATTCATTGTGAGTGCGTCGACTTGTTGATTGAATTAGAGATCAAATTCAGTCATGAACGAAAATATGTTTTCCGGCTATAACCCGAAGTCGGAGATTCTTTAAACTATTTTTACGGAATTTTTCATGATATGAATCTTTGGTACTCAAAAGAAGTGTGATAAATCGATATTGTCGAGAAACTTCCGACCTTTCCAGGTCATTGGAATAGCTTATTTAGTTAAAATGATTTTGTTCCGGGATTTGGAATACCTTAAATACCTTTAAGGTCCTTCTTTTTCTTTTGAGGTTTATAGCTTATTTGGTCTAGAAAGATGGGCCTCCATCATTTCATGATTGGTCGTCCCGAACAATCTATTAAAGATATAAATAAGTCTTAAGCAAACTCGTTTATTCGTCTTTTTTTTTTTATTAATTTATATGATATGGGGTTCAAAAATTGTTTTTGAGCCCTCTCCAGAAAATACTTATCTATCCATAGATAGATAGAAAATATGGACTATACTAATACTATATAGTAATAATACTATTATAGTATAGTATTATGTACCGGTATATACCGTTCGACCCAATGACTATTCATCATTCTATATTGAATCAATTTCATATTATATTGGTTCGAAATGAAATTAAAGAAATGTTATGGTAAAACTTCGTTTGAAACGATGTGGTAGAAAGCAACGTGCGACTTGAAGGACATGATCGGCTGTGGATTCTGACATCCACCATTTTCTATAAGAATGAAGATGCCCTCAGCTCGACATAGTTTGTTCTATTCCACTAGGAACCTAATTTGTGTTAGGTACTAATTTAAATAGTACATGATGAAGCTCGAGCAGAAAAAGTAAAAGTATTGATTCATTTATCGGGGAGAAGAATCTAGGGTTAGTGACAATTAATAAGTTGGACCAACTTTGTAAGTATATCCTCAATATAGAAATAGAAAGGGTAAAATTAAAACAAGTAAAAAACGCAAAAGGTATGTTGCTGCCGTTTTGAAAGGAATAAGGATCACCGAAGTCATGTCTAAACCCAATGATTTCACAAAGCAAAGATAAAGGATTCCGGAACAAGGAAACACTATTTTCAATTGTCTCAACAATTGTATCAGAATCAGAATGAAGAATCAAAAAAGATTCGAGACGAGATAAACAAAGGAGGTTAGAGACAGCTCAATAAATGTCTAAGGAGTTCCCCTCGAACTCTTTCAGAATTACTCAACTTGAGTTATGAGTACGACTGAGATTTACTTTTTCTGTAAGGAATAAGAAAACCACTTAAATCATATTTTAATTTATGATTTTATAGATCCATGGGCCAATTATATACTTAAATATAGAGAAATTAGAATCATTTTTCTCGAGCCGTATGAGGAGAAAACCTCCTATACGTTTCTAGGGGGGGTGAATTGTTTATCTACATCTATCCCGATGAGCCATCTATCGAATCGTTGCAATTGATGTTCGATCCCGAAGAGACGGAAGAGATCTTCGAAAAGTGGGTTTTTACGATCCGATAAAGAATCAAACTTATTTAAACGTTCCTGTTATTCTATATTTCCTTGAAAAGGGCGCTCAACCTACAGTAACTGTTCATGATATTTTAAGGAAGGCAGAATTCTTTAAAGAAGGAACTTCGAGTTAATTATGAATTTTCATTAAAAATTTTCAAATTTCAATAAAAATAAAGTAAAAAAAAAAAAAGATAGAGGGTAACTAGCCTCTATCTTTGTGTTTGTGTAATTATTTCCCCGGAATTTACCGACAAAGGCGGGATACATTTTTCTTATGATATCTCTATTGATTGAATGAGCTCGAGATTTTTTCTCTATCCCTTCCTTATTTTTCCATTCAAATTTCTTATTTATCTTCTTATTTCTCTTATGCTAATCCAACGCAAGGCTTTTTTTTTAGAAAAAAAAAAATAATGGATTTTCTCAATATTCCATTCATATTGACAATGTTGTATTGAACCAATATAATTCGATCGTAGATAAAGAAATCCGTTTATCCCTACCCCATATTGGTTCTTTCCTTCACTTAAATCAAATGAGGGAGGGTTTTGCTGGATTTATTGTAATACAAGACATATTTTCTTAACAACAAAAAAACATACACAACGGATCAAGAGAAAAATGGGTGTCAATTTGAAAATCTATATCGGATTGGGAATCTATTGTTTTTTAATCCGATCCGCTCATTTTTATATTTTTATGTTTATTACAATTACAAATTGATCAACAAATCTTTCTTTTACATTTCGATTTGTTGCTAGTTCAATGTTTTGATTTTGACGGAGTTCTCCGCAGTACAATCCAATTAAATTTTTGCATTTCGATCGTATCTACACTAACACTAATATATATATATATATATATTATATATTTTTATATATTTTTTATTTTCCGGGTTGCTAACTCAATGGTAGAGTACTCGGCTTTTAAGTGCGACTATGATCTTTTACACATTTGGATGAAGCAACGAATTCGTCCAGACTATTGGTAGAGTCTATAAGACCACGACTGATCCTGAAAGGTAATGAAGGAAAAAACAGCATGTCGTAATAAGATATAAATTGATTTATTAATCTATTTTTTTTTATTCAAATAGAACTTTGAATTTATCCTTACTAGATCGTTACAAAATCAAAATATTGTGTTGATTTTTTTAAAGGGACAAAAGAAATTCACATTTACAATTTGGTCTAATGAATAAATGGATAGAGTCCTATGGCTCCAATTCTGGTAAAACAAAAAGCAACGAGCTTATGTTCTTAATTTGAATGATTACCCAATCTAATTAGACGTTAAAATAGATTAGTGCCTGATGCGGGAAAGGGTTCTCCTATGAGTGGACCATTGATTCTTTTTTTTTTGAATCCTAACTATTCTCCATTATGAATTGGAGACAGATGTGTAGAAGAAAGAGTATACTGATAAAGAGAATCTAATTTATTCCAAAATCAAAAGAGCGACCGGGTTGCAAAAATAAAGGATCTTGGACCCTCTGTTTATTATAATAAACATAAACCAATTCCAATTGGAGATAAAAAGATAGGAAAGAGATCTGTTGATTGGACTCCCCGTCTCGGGGTATATCTTTTGATTTATACTGAGTAGATAGTATACTATCTATTATAGTATATACATAATCTATACCCTGTTCTGACCATATTATATTGCACTATGTATCATTTGATAACCCAAGACACGCCCCCCTGTCTCCGTTTTAAATAGAGAAATTGAAATGGAAGAATTACAAGGATATTTAGAAAAAGATGGATCTCGGCAACAAAACTTCCTATATCCACTTATATTTCAAGAGTATATTTACACACTTGCTCATGATCATGGGTTAAATAGTTCGATTTTTTACGAACCCATGGAAATTGTGGGTTTAGGTTATGACAATAAATCCAGTTCCGTACTTGTGAAACGTTTAATTACTCGAATGTATCAACAGAATTCATTGATTTATTCAATGAATGACTTTAACCAAAATCGATTCGTTGGGCATAACAATTCTTTTTATTCGAATTTTTATTCTCAAATGGTATCAGAAGGTTTTGCAGTCATTGTGGAAATTCCATTCTCGCTTCGATTAGTACCTTCCTCCGAAGAAATACCCAAATCTCAGAATTTACGATCTATTCATTCAATATTTCCCTTTCTAGAGGACAAATTGTCGCATTTAAATTATGTCTTAGATATACTAATACCCTATCCTATTCATCTAGAAATCTTAGTTAAAATCCTTCAATGCTGGATCCAAGATGTTCCCTCTTTGCATTTTTTGCGATTCTTTCTCCATGAATTTCATAATTGGAATAATTTTATTACTCCGACTAAATCTATTTCCGTTTTTTCAAAAGAAAATAAAAGACTATTCCGGATCCTGTATAATTCTTATGTATCTGAATATGAATTTGTATTCGTTTTTCTTCGTAAACAATCCTATTATTTACGATCAACATCTT